TGAATTACTTGAGAAGCCTGTGCCCATAGGAAATCTCTCAGCCACCCATTAATCGTAATGGAACTTTGTGCAAAATTCCCTCCTGTGATATGAGTAATTATCCCTTGGTCGCTTATGGTACCCCAAACATCCGACTGCATTTTCCAACTGAAATGAAAAATTACTACCGAAATTGCATTGTACATCCAAAATAGACCTAAGAAAACATGATCCCAGGCGGATACTTGACATGTTCCTCCTCGTCCAGGTCCATCACAAGGAAAACGAAAACCAAGATTTGCTTTATCAGGTATCAAACGGGAACTGCGAGCAAATAGAACACCCTTCAGTAATATCAATACAGTTACATGAATCGTAAATGCATGAATATGATGGACTAGAAAATCCGCGGTTCCTAATGGAATAGGTAACAAAGCTACTTTGCCACCTACTGCTACTAAATCACTACCTCCCCAAGTTAAGCTGGTACTCGTTGTTGCACCAGGAGCTGTTAGACTAGGTGCTAAAGCATGAGTATTTTGTACCCATTGAGCAAAGATGGGTTGTAATTGGATAGCAGTATCTGAAAACATGTCTTGAGGACGTCCTAAAGCACTCATGGTATCATTATGGATGTACAAGCCAAAACTGTGAAAACCTAAAAATATACATACCCAGTTAAGATGTGATATGATTGCATCGCGGTGCCTAAGGATACGATCTAATAGATCATTGTATCGAGTAGTTGGATCATAGTCTCTTACTAGAAAAATGGCTGCATGTGCAGCAGCACCAACTATTAGAAATCCACCAATCCACATGTGATGTGTGAACAATGAAAGTTGTGTACCGTAGTCAGTAGCTAGATATGGATAAGGAGGCATGGAATACATATGATGAGCTACAATAATGGTTAAGGAACCCAACATAGCTAGGTTAAGAGATAATTGAGCATGCCATGAAGTTGTTAAAATCTCATAAAGATCCTTATGCCCTTGTCCTGTAAATGGACCTTTATGAGCTTCTAGAATGTCTTTAAGGCTATGACCAATGCCCCAGTTAGTCTTGTACATATGGCCAGCAATCAGGAAAAGGATGGCAATAGCTAAATGATGGTGTGCAGTATCGCTCAACCATAGACTCCCTGTTATTGGATCTAAGCCTCCACGAAAAGTAAGAAAGTCCCCATATTTTGACCAATTCAAGGTGAAAAAGGGGGTTGCTCCCTCGTTAAAACTTGGATAAAGTTGAGCCAAAAGATCTTGATTCAAGAGAAATTCATGAGGAAGTGGTATCTCTTTAGCATCAACCCCAGCATCGAGAAATTTGTTAATCGGTAAAGATACATGAATTTGGTGTCCCGCCCAAGAAAGAGACCCAAGTCCTAGTAACCCTGCTAAGTGATGATTCAACATAGATTCTACATCTTGGAACCAAGCCAATTTTGGGGCAGCTTTATGATAATGGAACCAACCGGCAAAAAGCATTATGGAGGCAAAAATCAATGCACCAATTGCAGTACAATAGAGTTGTAATTCACTAATTATTCCAGATGCTCGCCAAATTTGAAAAAAGCCAGAGGTTATTTGTATTCCTCGGAAACCCCCTCCCACATCACCATTCAATATTTCTTGACCTACTATTGGCCAGACTACCTGTGCACTAGGTCCAATATGAGTAGGATCACTTAGCCATGCTTCATAATTGGAAAAACGGGCACCATGGAAGTACATACCACTCAACCAAAGAAAAATAATGGAGAGTTGACCGAAATGAGCACTAAATACTTTTCGGGAGATCTCCTCCAAATCGCTGGTATGACTATCGAAATCGTGAGCATCAGCATGTAGATTCCAGATCCAAGTGGTAGTATCAGGACCCTTAGCTATTGTTCTTGAGAAATGGCCAGGTTTGGCCCATTGCTCAAAAGATGTTTTTATAGGATCTCTATTCACAAGAATTTTCACTTCTGGTTCCGGCGAACGAATAATCATTAAGTCCTCCTCTTTCCGGACAACACATACAAAGAGACCTGCCAAGAGTCAAGTTTTTAGTGAACTTCTGAAAGATGGATTTTTGATTAGTTCTTTTCTATCTATCATCCATCTATTTCTTAAGTTATTTACTAAACTAGATAGTTATTCACTAGAGCAATTATGATATTGAGTCAATCCGAGGCAAGTGTTCGAATCTATTATGACATAAGCATTAGGTGCCCAACGGACTTTTTTTATCTTGGAAAATATTTTCTCGGTATTACGAATAGAATATTTTTTGTCTAACATAGTTTGAAATGTTAGGGATGATGCCATTTAGAAATTTTTAATAATATTTGTTTATAAGCAGGATCGAACTTGTTTAGTATATATTTGAGACTATCAAAAAATAGTTTATATAGATCTACTTTCATACAACATAGTATCTTTTTTTGTACGTAAAAAAAATAAAGTAAAAATCAAAAGATATCCCATTATTCATTAGAATAGAAAATAGATAAAATCATTCTGAATATTTTTATTGTGTTTTTATACTTATTTACCCTTAAAGTTATTAACTTTAATTAGTTCTAGTCTATTCTTAATATATAAATATTATATATATAATATTTATATATATTACTTAGTGATATTAATAGTGTTATTTAGCTAGTGAACATCTCATATTGCATAGAAATGCAGTTCTTCCATAAACAGATTGAATATGGACTCATTTGGATTTCATAATAATTCTTCAAAACACATCAAAAAAATGACTGGGAATTTAATACTTTTAGTGTAACCTTTCTATTCTATTACAAATTAGAATTTGTCCATCCCCTCTTTCTCCTATGTTTAAATCGTGCTCTATCTTCCTATATTTTTCTATATAGAATATTCGAGCAATGGTATGAAAAGCGTCCATTGTCTAACGAATAGGAAAGAGGTCTTCTAAACCTTTGGTATAGGTTCAAATTCTATTGGAGGCAATTTTTTTCATCTAGTATTCTTCTTACTATATTAAGATTAAGAACCCTATTAAACAAATAAATTTTCCTTTTTTGAATATTGAATACTCAATATTCAAAAAAGGAAAATTCGAGTTTGAAATAGATTTACACAAAATCACTCAGATCACTCAGGATTTTATTTCATTTTCTTTTTTGAACTTTGCTACGCGATCGACAATACCATAATCTTGAGCTTCTGTTGCCGACATAAAATAGTCTCTTTCGAGATCCTTCTGTATAACATTTACAGGTTTACTTGTATTTTCTGCATAAATATAAATATTCGCAATTGTGTTACGAAGTTCAAACATATCTTCTGCTTCCATCATTAATACATCTATATTTGTCCTAATATGGGCACTACTAGGTTGGTGAATCACCACCTTAGCATGAGGGAATGCTACCCGTTTAGTAATTGTTCCTCCGACCAGAATGAAAGATGGCAGCTAATCCCATAGCTATTGTACATACCATCATTTTCATAGTATCATACATGGATATTGGTTCGTCTGCTCCTCCACCGGCAGAGTTTATATATATATATATCAGTATCATTATAAACATCAGTTTCCGAATTCAGCAGTAACAAGAGAGCGTTAAATCGGATATCGACTGGTATCGTAATTTCTTTGCATAGAAAGAGTTTTCTTTCTTTGTAAAGTCGTTCGATTAGGACAAAATTATATCCCTTAGGAACCGTACGTGCACCTTTGGATGCATACGGTTCAAAAAAAAATCAATGTGTCGATTCTAGCTTAATTTCTTCTTTTTTTTTTTATATATATAAGATTGTCAATATAGGCATCTTTTATGATAAAAGTGGTAATCATACCTAAGATTTTATTACTTACCCTTTTGTTACCCATTTGGTATTTTATGAACGGAGCCTGGATACTTTATCAACCCAAGTAAACCATAAATTTTTCGAAATTGTTAATATGCATCCCCAATAAAAAAATTGACCTAATTTTATTTCGCGCTCCGAGATGATTTACTCAATACAATATCTCTTCGGCGAAACAGAGGATATCTCGATCGGGGAAGAGAACGGGAAAATCCCATATGACCCAATATACTTGACAAGTCGCACTATATGTCAATCCAAATTGGTTTTTCGTTCGAAAGACAGCGATAAGATACTCTTGGTATACCTAAAGGCATAAAATTGAATGAAATTTTTTCAAATATTTTGATGCACTTGAATAAGGAAATGTAAATTAGCATATTCTCAAATCAAATTCTCAAACTAAGCAAGCAGATTTTCTTGAATCATACAGGAATTGGGATAAGCTAAAAAAAAGGAAAATTCGAGTTTCAAATACATAAAAAAAAATAAAAAATATTCGAGGAAAGGCTATAATCAAATTCTTGATTAGATCTTCTTAATCAATTTGATTTCTTTAATGGGTTTCTTTTTATTTTCTATGTCGATTCAAAAAAACTGTAACGAAGGGATTGATTGATCATTCGAATGATCAAAAAGTATCCATTTATTCTCCAATAATACAATCTTCCCGTTGCGTATTGGTACTTATCGGGTATAGAATAGATCTGCTTCTCTTTGTTCTTACGAACAGAGTTGTTCCCTTATTTTGATTTTCAATGAGATGAAATCAAAATGAACCCACAGAATCTACTAAAAAAAAGTTTTAGGTTAGGTACACAGTATATAGTCTTCTTAGTTTAATGCGATAAAATAAAGTGATATAGTTTCTATTTTTCTTTGATAAAGGGGTGTTTCTATGGGTTTACCTTGGTATCGTGTTCATACTGTCGTATTGAATGATCCCGGTCGATTGCTTTCTGTTCATATAATGCACACAGCTCTAGTTGCTGGTTGGGCCGGTTCGATGGCTTTATACGAATTAGCGGTTTTTGATCCCTCTGATCCTGTTCTTGATCCAATGTGGAGACAGGGTATGTTCGTTATACCTTTCATGACTCGTTTAGGAATAACCAATTCATGGGGCGGTTGGAATATTTCAGGAGGAACTGTAACCAATCCAGGTATTTGGAGTTATGAAGGTGTTGCAGCGGCACATATAGTGTTTTCTGGTTTGTGCTTCTTGGCAGCTATCTGGCATTGGGTATATTGGGACTTAGAAGTATTCTGTGATGAACGTACAGGAAAACCTTCATTGGATTTGCCAAAGATTTTTGGAATTCATTTATTTCTCTCAGGTGTAGCTTGCTTTGGCTTTGGCGCATTCCATGTAACAGGTTTGTACGGTCCTGGAATATGGGTGTCCGATCCTTATGGATTAACTGGAAAAGTACAAGCTGTCAATCCAGCTTGGGGTGTGGATGGTTTTGATCCTTTTGTTCCAGGAGGAATAGCCTCTCATCATATTGCTGCAGGCACATTAGGTATATTAGCAGGCTTATTCCATCTGAGTGTCCGTCCGCCTCAACGTTTATACAAAGGATTACGCATGGGCAATATTGAAACTGTGCTTTCCAGTAGTATTGCTGCTGTCTTTTTTGCAGCTTTTGTTGTTGCAGGAACTATGTGGTATGGTTCAGCAACTACCCCAATCGAATTATTTGGTCCTACTCGTTATCAATGGGACCAGGGATACTTTCAACAAGAAATATATCGAAGAGTTAGCGCCGGGCTAGCCGAAAATCTAAGTTTATCGGAAGCTTGGTCTAAAATTCCTGATAAATTAGCTTTTTATGATTACATTGGTAATAATCCGGCAAAAGGGGGATTATTTAGAGCAGGTTCAATGGATAACGGAGATGGAATAGCGGTTGGATGGTTAGGACACCCCCTTTTTAGAGATAAAGAAGGTCGGGAGCTTTTTGTACGTCGTATGCCTACCTTTTTTGAAACATTTCCGGTAGTTTTGGTAGATGAAGACGGGATTGTTAGAGCCGATGTTCCTTTTAGAAGGGCAGAATCTAAATATAGTGTTGAACAAGTAGGTGTAACTGTTGAGTTCTATGGTGGTGAACTTAATGGAGTAACTTATTCAGATCCTGCTACTGTTAAAAAATATGCTAGACGTGCCCAATTAGGTGAGATTTTTGAATTAGATCGAGCTACTTTGAAATCTGACGGTGTTTTTCGTAGTAGTCCAAGGGGTTGGTTTACTTTTGGACATGCTACATTCGCGTTGCTCTTCTTTTTCGGACACATTTGGCATGGCGCTAGAACCTTGTTCAGAGATGTTTTTGCTGGTATTGATCCAGATTTGGATGCTCAAGTGGAATTTGGAACATTCCAAAAAGTTGGAGATCCAACTACAAAGAGACAAACTGTCTAATACAGCATTATTGTGGTTGGTATATTGATTTCTTTCCTCTTTTTTTGTTCATGAGATACAAGAAAAAAGAATCTTGATTTGAATCATCATCTTTTCTTTGATTCTTTTTCTTTATTTATATGATAAATGATCTCAAATGAATAGGTGTGGAAGCTATAATTGTAAACCACAATCGAATCTATGGAAGCATTGGTTTATACATTCCTTTTAGTCTCGATTTTAGGGATAATCTTTTTTGCTATCTTTTTTCGAGAACCACCTAAGGTTCCAACTAAAATAAAAAAATGAAATCAATTTTGAAACAATTTAATTGAATTGAAGTAATGAGTATACCAATAAGGGAAGCTCATTACTTCAATTACTTCAACTAATCCCCATGTTCTTCGAATGGATCTCTTAGTTGTTGAGAGGGTTGCCCAAAAGCGGTATATAAGGCATACCCAGTAAAGCTTACAAGTAAACCAGATATAAAGATCGCGACTAAGGTTGCTGTTTCCATTTTTTAATAATTTCCAGAATGGATCTACTATACGATATAAGATCATTTATTTAGAAATACAACAGAATAGTATACAAAGTCAACAGATCTTAACCAATCCATTATTTAATAGAATACAATTTATGGCTACACAAACCGTTGAAGATAATTCTAGATCTGGATCAAGACGAACTCCTGTAGGGGATTTATTGAAACCCTTAAATTCAGAATATGGTAAAGTAGCTCCAGGCTGGGGTACTACACCACTTATGGGAGTTGCAATGGCTCTATTTGCTGTATTCCTATGTATTCTTTTGGAAATTTATAACTCTTCTGTTTTATTGGATGGGATTACTAGGAATTAGGTTTTTAAGAACTATGAGGTTTTGATCGTTCCAGTAAAGAAAAAATTACTACTAATCCTAAAATTTTTTTTTTCTAAAGAAAAGATTTTGGTAGTTCGATCGTGGACTTTTTTTGTTTCGGTATTTTTGGAAAATGAGTGTGTGACTTGTTATAATTGATCCTATGAATAATAATAGAATGAATGGCTTTGTTATCGATCTCTAACAAGATAATTAATTCTACCTCGTCAGACATTTATTCTAGTATCTGGAGCACGAAATAAATAGAATAGACCAAGAAAAGAAAAAATTGAACTATGATTCATACCTATTATTCAGTCAGACCTCGTAACCGGACTTAAAAAAATGGAAATATATTAACTAGAATATATATTCTCAGAATATATATTTTCTAAATCAAACGAATTATACTTCTTCATATTT